ATCACCTTACTTCAATCGGTGATTTCTATTTGATTACGAGTACGACTGGAATTCCCTTCCTGAAGCTACTTGATTAGCTCACACCTTCTCCTGAGATTGGGCTTCTCGCCGGGAAGGAAAGCACTGAAGAAGACCTTCCTTCGCTCCCAACTCTTAGAATAGAAAGAAAGTCAACCAATGCCTTAGCCCTGCCTTAAAGCTTAAAGAGAGAAGCCCGGTAAAGCCTAATCCAAGAATGCTGAGAATCCTGGACGGGAGAAGCAGCTTACAAGAGGCTAGCAGCCCTTATCAATAGCAGTGGAGTCGCGAACCATTGAAAGCGCTGATTCAATAGCAGTATTCCAATTAGACTGACTAAATCTTAGTGTGGTTAAGCAGGGGTCAGAAGTTGTTCCATCTCCGGGGATCAGATCAGGCAGAGCCTCTACGCTTTCTTCCTTTGCTACAGCTACCGGGTATTCATGAAAAAAGAATGCATTTCCCTTTTTCCCCTGGGAGGAGAACTTGAATCTAGCTAGGGTAGAGACAAAGACAACTATTAGTATACCGACCCCTCCCTTACTCAACAGCCCCTCGTTAAGTACACTTCCTTAAGTAAGGTACACTCCTTTGGTCTCGGGTTTCAACTACTTTCTTTTAGTTCAAACTGGGAAGAAGGCTTGCTTTTCGTTGATCTCTTACTGGTGAACCATCACTCGAACCTGGAACCGAAGGACTTGCCTTTTCGTTGAGCTAGGCCCGTAAACTCTTTTAGGAGTTCCAAAGACGAAATAGAGGACCGAGGGCCCTTCTAGATGGAGCCAGGTTAGTTCGATCGCTTTCGCCCCGCATGTCTCTACTTCTTTTCCCAAGATCAGATCTCGAACCTATACTCTATTGAATCCCATGCCCCCTTATGTTACCATCACTTGGTTGCTCCAGAATGAATGTACTAAACCATCCATACTCGAAGAAAGGTCTACTGATAGTCAGATCGAAAGCAATCCCGGATACGAGATGGTCTTCCTTCTCGGGTGCCTTGTGATTAAGCGGATCTATCGCTGATTCACGGATCGAATGTCGGAAGGGCAGCAGAAGCGGTGGAAACTTCAGTCAATCAAAACTTCGGCTGGAACAACCTTGTGGGTGATTAGACCTAAGACGCCAAACAAAGTGCCGATATAACGAATCATTTTCCTCATAGATTGGATTTAGGCTGTTTTAGCTGTTTCATTGATCCACTTAGGCCACCTATCTTCCTTTATTCCTTGGAATCGGGGCGTCCACCTATGAAGGAAAGGCCCTTGAAAACTTGTCCAATTCTATGTCTTAGTTGCACGTGGTAATCTAGTTGAACCAGAGAGCTCTCTGCACACCTACTTGTAAGGGAACATAGCGAACCTAGGTTCATCTGGATGGAGCGATCTTCTTGCTCCTGCTGGCCTTGTTCTTTTTCTTTTTTGTGTGTACGAGGTCTAGTAAGACATGATCACGAGAGGAAGAGAGAATCCAGTGCTGTCACTGAAAGACTGGCTGATCCTGGATAAGAGAAAGATGACTCCGCTTCTATCCCTGCTTCACCGATGAACCCGACTTATGCTTTCGCACGTGTAACGCTTTTGCAGGAGGGTGAATGAAACACCTACCTATTATGCCAACATACTTCGTGTGCCACCTAGCCTCCAATCTCAGTAAGCAAGAACCTGGAAACAGCGGTACGGGCTCGGCTCTCGACCTGTCATGTCACTTATCTACTAGAATAAGGCCTTTCGCCCCTTCTCTGTCTTCTAACTAGGAGTCTCTTAACCTGCTTCTACGCTTACAAGTATAGCAGGCAGCACATCGGGTTCTCTATTACCCGTATTTCGTATACGGTGTTATCCTGTTAGCTGCCGACTAGTCAATTCAAACATTCAAACTACAAGGTGCAAACACCAAGAGCTCTTCGATTAGCTCGTTAGCTGAACCTGCCCTGTGCTTTACCCATGCTTTTGTTGTGCTACCACGCTTCCTTCGCAGTGCATCCCCACTTCCCACCCCTGCTTATATAATACTTAGGGACCTCTGATCAGTCTTTAGGTGGGCTTCTCCGGTAGCAGGTTGGAGTCATGCTATGAGGCATAGCTTCTTGTTTCTCCCAAATGATTCGTGGACCTTTCTGAGCATCTATAGCGTTCGCTTTCGCCGTACGAGAGAGCTTTCACTGGCGCTCTGCCAAAATGAAAGAAAGATATTGGGATAATCTTCGTTTTAAGGCTGGTTTAGGACCCCCTGTGGGCAATCTAGGGCGGTCTGCAAACGTCGCTTTTGAGGCCCTATCTATTCTATAATGGTGTCATACACGAAGGTGTTTCGACCGGAGTTTTTCGTTACAGAGAGCGTCCTCCAGGAAAGGATTCGAAAAGACAAACAGAGTGACTTTAAAAGCTTCCTGGCTGAAACACAATCGACTTGTTGGCCAACTGAGTCAACCGGTGACACATCAATTCCTGCAGTAATGGCAGGTGACGATCCATATGCA